CAATTCAATTAGATTAAAAATCTAGAAATCGTTTGTTTGGAGTTGTAGAAGAGAAGATATTTTTTTGTTGGAATCTTTTTTACGTTTCATTTTGAAAATCGGTCAGTAATAAAAAACACTAAGAATAATAGATAGTATAAACGAAATAAAGAGAACAACGACTCAAAGAATTCAATATTCATGTTACATGCATTCTTGGATCCGATTAACTCAAAAGATTCTTACTAAAAAGCCTCATCTTTTTACTTTCTAATTTAGAATATGTAAAATTAACCTATAAAGGAAGGATAATACAAATCGAGCCAAATAAAGATTTTATTTTTTGAGTGATCATTTGATGATTTTCTTGTCATTCAACATAGTAATACTATAAGGGTATGTTATTTGGTTATTATTATTATAATATAGGTCAAAAATAGAAACTTAAGTAAGTGTTTTATAAGAATAATAATTAATATGTATAAAAAGAATAAAAAGAACAAATTTCCCCTCTCCTCTATTATGCTTACTGTAACTAGTTATTTTGGTTTTCTACTAACGGCTTTAACTATAACTTCAGCTTTTTTTGTTGGTATGAGCAAAATACGATTTATTTGATTTGAAATTTATTAAATCAAAAATTCAAAAAAAAAAAAGAAAGCGTTATGTGGGATTCCAGGTATTCCTTTTACCCTGTACCGTCCTTCAGTCATTGAGATTCGTGGGCAATTCGGATTAATATTTAGAGATATATAACCCCCCCCTGTTTCCCCTTATCAAACAAATTGAAATGATTGAAGTTTTTCTATTTGGAATTGTGTTAGGTCTAATTTCTATAACTTTGGCTGGATTATGCATAACTGCATATTTACAATACAGACGTGGCGATCGGTTGGACCTTTGATTAATTAAAATCCGATTGGGCACCTCCTTTCTTGAACTTGAATCTGCAGGAGTGAAAATTCAAGATTGTTGTTTGTTTCAGTTAGTGAAGTTATTTAGTAGAGTTTGACTTAACAAGAATGGAATCACGCTCTGTAGGATTTGAACCTACGACATTAGGTTTTGGAGACCCACGTTCTGCCGAACTGAACTAAGAGCGCTTTCAGCGCTTTCTTAGTACAGGCTGTAAAGAAAGATATTCTTTTTGTAACTCTACTACATCATATACTATGATATATAGTATCATAAGATGATAAACTATTATTAGTATTTCGAAATTTAATGTATACCACCTTGCTGCTCGTAGAAAAAGAAATAGGCAGGGATGACAGGATTTGAACCTGTGACATTTTGTACCCAAAACAAATGCGCTACCAAACTGCGCTACATCCCTTTCAATTGAGTTACAATATCATTGTAAAGAATCCCCATCTTTGTTTCCATATCGGTATTTCTTTCATTGGATTTCATTGATATGCATTATTTTTAATGTTCAGGAAGGAGGGAATTTTTTTTATGTTTTAAGAAAAGGAAAGTTTATCTACCGAATGATTGTACATTTTAATCAAGAATTCCACCTATAACTAGAAGCGGTTCTTAACTACATATACCTTAAATACAATGTATTTCAATAAAAATAAAATAAGGAGTATTTTCAATGCGAGATCTAAAAACTTATCTCTCCACGGCACCGATACTAAGTACTGTATGGTTTGGATCTTTGGCGGGTCTATTGATAGAGATCAATCGATTTTTCCCAGATGCGTTAATATTCCCTTTTTTTCAGTCTAGTTATTGACAAGAGATATTATTTCTCTTCCCTTTATTTTTAGAATTGAATTTTGAGTTAATAATTTATATTTTTTTGTTACTTTCTTCATTTTGGATTGGAACTAAAAGAGTTGAGTAAATCAAAGGAGGTTCATGGCCAAAAGTGGTAAAGATGCCCGGGTAACGGTTATTTTAGAGTGTATCAACTGTGTTCGAAAGAGTATTAATAAGGAATCCACGAGTATTTCCAGATATATTACTCAAAAAAATCGACACAATACGCCCAGTCGATTGGAATTACTAAAATTCTGTCCTTGTTGTTTCAAACATACGGTTCATGGTGAGGTAAAGAAATAGATTACATTAGTTTATATATGATATGGAAACCTGTCAACATTATTATCATTATTATAATAATATATTATCATCATTATATAATATAATGCTCTATATATATAATAATTAATAATAATACAAAATCAAAAATACAAATAGAAACAAATCCTATTGCGTAATTGGAATTAATTGCAATCTGTCGGAATTTTCGGAATAAGGAATCAAAAAATTATGGATAAACCCAAACGACGCTTTCTGAAATCCAATCGACTTTTTCATAGTCGATTGCCCCCGATTGGTTCGGCGGATCAAATTGATTATAGAAACATGAGTTTAATTAATCGATTTATTAGTGAACAGGGAAAAATATTATCTAGACGAGTAAATAAATTGAATTTGAAACAACAACGATTAATTACTAGTGCTATAAAACAGGCTCGTATTTTATCTTTATTACCCTTTCTTAATAATGAGAAACAATTTGAAAGAACCAAGCCCGCTTCTAGAACCTTTGGCTTTGGAACCAGAAAAAAATAAACTTATTCTTCAATTGAATCCAAATTACAATCCGAACTCAAACGCAGAATAATGTTTTTTTATTGAGCATGTTCTGAATATTTTAGAGTATCATATTCCTCTGTTTTTATCATCCTAATTTCGTTTCTTTCGACTCCACTTTCCCGGAGTTTATTCTCCGGGGAACACTGTTTAAATCATTCCGATGCATTTCTTCCAATCTCCTTATTTCATAATCTCATTGAAAATTATATAAAGACAGTTCCTATTTGATATAGCTATTTGCGCCAGTATTTTACGATTAAGAAACAACTTCTTCTGCAGATCATATATTAATTTACTATAACTATGTGATATCCTATTCCCGCGAATTACTGCGTTTAACCGAAGGATCCACAAACGACGAAAATCCCTCTTTTTTCTATCTCTATCCCGATTAGCCGAAACCAAAGCTCTTATTTTCTGTTGAGTAATAGTTCGAGTAATCCTTGAATGAGCTCCTCGAAAGCTTGCTGCAAATAAACGAATTTTTTTTCTACGCCTCCGAGCTATATATCCTCGCCTAATTCTGGTCATTGCCTAAATGGAACTTTAATTAATAACTAATGCATTTCTTTTCTTTTAGTTATTATTTTACCTGTCTATTAATAACAAAACGATTATTCCAATGTATAAAATAAAAATTCCAACGATTTTTGCTACTATAACCTTTCCCTCCCGACCACCCTATTTGTTTGTTTATTTTATCCTAGGCATTTTACACCAAATTAATAATTTTGATTAGTATTAGATGTCAGAAATAAGAAATAAATAAATGGATAAACTAAATGAAATGGTAGGTTCCATCGTTTCTATGGTTATTTATTAAATAAAATAATAATAATAAAACGGTGAGGTCCTCTCTATACACCGGAGCTACCCCCCCCTTCATTTAACTAACATGGTTATTGGTCACTTGTACAGTTCACCATCGCTCCACCTATGAATTATCTAGTACTAGATCTTTCACAATAAAATCTATTTATATAGTAATAGTAACGGTATTTAATTAGGAAAGTTGGCTGGGTAGCTGATCCTGTTAGTCCGTTCGTTCTTGCAAGAATGCGAGCATAAGTTTAAATAAAATAAGGATTTCTACGCTTTAATGAAATAAGCATTTGCTAACACTAGAGAATTGTTTCTTATCGTAAATTGAGGTGAGTAGATTTACACCAATATAAAACCATAAATTTCATACATACATAAACAATTATGTTATGCTATATAGGATTTGATAGAATTTGAACGAGTCGCACATACACCCTAGTACATGTTCCTCGGCGCTGAGGACATCCCCGAAGAGCGGGGGATTTTGTGACATTTCTGATTGGCTGTCTTGTATTTCTAATAAGTTGTTTAATAGTTGGCATGATGAATCATATCCATAATGGGCCGGTTTAGATCGATCCTAACCAAATAATTATGAATAACTTTTTGTTAATAGAATTTAAAAAGAGAAATCAGGATATTTGCGTGAAATACAGGGCCGTTTCATTCATCCGCCATCCGCTACAAGATCAACAATTCCATGAGCTTGGGCTTCTGTTGCTGACATAAACACATCCCTTTCCATGTCTTCTGATACAACCCATAAGGGTTTGCCCGTTCTTTGTACATAAATCTCTGTCAGGGTTTCGCGCAATTTCAGAAGTTCTTCCGCTTCTAGGACAAATTCCACTGTTTGGGCCTCAAAATAAGAACTAGCAGGTTGATGAATCATTACCCTGATGATGTGACATAAAAGTTATTCTATTTCTCATGATGGGGCGAATAAAAAAGGGCAAATTGAACAACCGTACGGGCATCTTTTGCACGTTGCATACGGCTCTACAATGTAATTTATTTTCACTTTCCATTGAAGAAAGATAAAAAAACTATCAATCAAACCTAGATCTGTAAATTTTCCATTTTGACATCTTTATTTTCTTTTCCAGAGCTAAAAAAACATAATATGATGGCACCGTTGCTTTATATATTTATTGCGTCTGTAAGCCGGCAATCCCAAAGTTTCTTTTCGATTCAAAAAAATAAAAAAAAATCAATTCTCTTTTTTTCATACTCTTTATTTTTGAATACTCTTTCATAACATAAAAATTGTTCATAGCTTCCCTGTGTGAAAACAAAAAAGTTGAAAAGTTTGTGCCGCTGAAACAAAATCCCAATATATAAAAACGAAACGATTTTTTAATCTCATACTACTCTCTCGATACATAATCGAATGTTTTGGTTTTGAAATAAAAAAAATTTCATATCGAATTCGAAGTGCCATGCTATTATTACTTAATATTCCTATTTCATATGGCGAAGGCATAGTTTTATTTTTTCTCTCAAATAAAAAAACTCATTGGCGCCAAGCGTGAGGGAATGCTAGACGTTTGGTAATAGCCCCGCCTACCAGGAGAAAAGATCCCATTGAAGCGGCTAATCCCATGCATATTGTATGTACCGTTGGTCGTACAAATTGCATAGTATCATAAATAGCAACTCCGGGTATTACCCACCCGCCGGGAGAGTTTATAAAAAAAAAAAAATCTTTGGTATCATTTTCTATACTGAGATATATCATAAGACTAATAAGTTGATTCGAGATCTCATTATCAACCCCCTGGCCTAAAAAAAGGAGTCTTTCTCGATAAAGTCGGTTAATTAGGATTAAACTGTCTCCCTTCGAAACCATACATGCACCTTTTGATGCATACGGTTCCAAAAATTTTTTGAAAAATCAATGTGTATTGTATATTTCCGCCGCGTTCTTTATTTCATAGCGGATTCTTTTTCCCTAGAATTCGAATAAAAAATAAAGAAACTTATCGAACTAACCTATTATTGATGTATTATTTTCACCGATATTCAATCCAAATCACGATGCTATTTTCTTGTTCCTGAATGGGACTCCTTAATATTTTTAGGTTTCCGCTCTACTCCGGGTAAAGATCCGACCGATTTGGATTTGCATATATAGGACAAATGCTCCTAATACCATTACCGTTTCTTTTTGCTTTGCTACACAACCTTACTTTTTTAAAAAATTCATTTCATTCCTATCTTCTGACAATCTTATGCCAAATATTCGTCATATTACTCGATTGATTAAGATATCTCCTATGTAAACCATTCAAATTATACAATACATATATATATTTCCCACTCGTGTTTTCTAAACGGAGCCTGGATACTTCATTTTATTTGTTCAGCCAAGTCAACCATAAACTATTTGAATTGTAATTGATAATATTAATCCGAACCCCCCACAAAAAGGGATCTAATTAATTGTACTTCACGCTTCAATTTTTTGATGATTCAATTACATTTTAGGGTGAAACAAACATAGGATATCTCGGAAAGATAACAAACGGGGAAATCCCATATGTCCCAAAATATCTGACAAGCCGCACTATATGTCAATCCAAGTTGAATATGCCTCTCCGGGCAGTCGAAAGGGTACTCTTGGAACACCAATAGGCATGAAATAAAAAAAGAAGGACTTTAAGGACTCTATTTTACTTTGATGCGGAAACGTAACAATGGGTTTATTATCTTCATAATACTAACCTTTATCATAATCATAAAAATAATAAAAATCAATCCTAGTAAAGTAAAATTCTTACGAATAGTCAGGTCCTTGAAAAAAACCTGATGGGACACAGCTGCTCATATTAAAGTAAAGTGGTATTAATCCCTCATTGCGTATTGATACTTATCGGGTATAAAATAAATCTGTTTCTCTTTGTTCCTACAAACAGAATTGTTTGGTTATTAGTAACATAATGCCAATAGAATAGGAAAAGAGAAATCCCTGTTTCGCGATAATCTATTGAAAGCAACTGGTTCCGTAGTTTTTCCCAATGCAATAAAATAAAATTTTTTCTTTGATTAAAGTAAGGGGTATTTCCATGGGTTTACCTTGGTATCGTGTTCATACCGTCGTATTGAATGATCCCGGTCGGTTAATTGCTGTCCATATAATGCATACAGCTCTGGTTTCTGGTTGGGCCGGTTCGATGGCTCTATATGAATTAGCAGTTTTTGATCCCTCTGACACAGTTCTTGATCCAATGTGGAGACAAGGTATGTTCGTTATACCCTTTATGACTCGTTTAGGAATAACCAATTCATGGAGTGGTTGGAGTATCACAGGGGGGGCTATAACGAATCCGGGTATTTGGAGTTATGAAGGCGTGGCAGGGGCACATATTGCATTTTCTGGTTTGTGTTTCTTAGCTGCTATTTGGCATTGGGTCTATTGGGATCTAGAAATATTTTTTGATGACCGTATAGGAAAACCCGTTTTGGATTTGCCCAAAATATTTGGAATTCATTTATTTCTCTCAGGGGTGGCTTGCTTTAGTTTTGGTGCATTTCATGTAACTGGACTGTATGGTCCTGGAATATGGGTTTCTGATCCCTATGGACTAACAGGAAAAATAGAACCCGTAAATCCGGCGTGGGGTGTGGAAGGTTTTGATCCTTTTGTTCCAGGAGGTATAGCTTCTCATCATATTGCAGCAGGAACATTGGGGATATTAGCGGGCCTATTCCATCTTTGTGTCCGTCCGTCTCAACGTCTATACAAAGGATTACGTATGGGAAATATTGAAACCGTTCTTTCCAGTAGTATTGCTGCTGTTTTTTTTGCCGCTTTTATAGTTGCTGGAACCATGTGGTATGGTTCAGCAACTACGCCAATCGAATTATTTGGACCCACTCGTTATCAATGGGATCAGGGATACTTCCAGCAAGAAATATATCGAATAGTTGGAACCGGGCTCTCCGAAAAAAAAAGTTTATCGGAAGTTTGGTCTAAAATTCCTGAAAAATTAGCCTTTTATGATTATATCGGCAATAATCCGGCAAAGGGCGGATTATTCAGAGCGGGTTCAATGGACAACGGAGATGGAATAGCTGTTGGATGGTTAGGACACCCCATCTTTAGAGATAAAGAAAGGCGCGAACTTTTTGTACGTCGTATGCCTACTTTTTTTGAAACATTTCCGGTTGTTTTGATAGACGGGGACGGAGTTGTTCGAGCGGATGTACCTTTTAGAAGGGCAGAATCGAAGTATAGTGTTGAACAAGTAGGTGTAACTGTTGAGTTTTATGGTGGCGAACTCAACGGAGTCAGTTATAGCGATCCTGTTACCGTTAAAAAATATGCTCGACGCGCTCAATTGGGTGAAATTTTTGAATTTGATCGTGCTACGTTGAAATCAGATGGGGTTTTTCGTAGCAGTCCAAGAGGTTGGTTTACTTTTGGGCATGCTTCCTTTGCTTTGCTCTTTTTCTTCGGACATATTTGGCATGGTGCTAGAACCTTGTTCCGAGATGTTTTTGCTGGTATTGACCCAGATTTAGATGCTCAAGTAGAATTTGGAACATTCCAAAAACTTGGAGATCCAACTACAAGAAGACAGGTAGTCTGATACAACACTTTTTCGCTTCTATTTAATTTTTAGCAGTTGACATAGGCAGGGTATCATAGAAATATTGAATTGTCCGCTCTTTTACTTCCGCTCTTTCTTTCTCCGTGAAACAATTCTAAATAAACATAATTAGGTACGGAAGCTATAATTGTAAACCACGATTGAATCTATGGAAGCATTGGTTTATACATTCCTTTTAGTCTCGACTCTAGGAATTATTTTTTTCGCTATCTTTTTTCGAGAACCGCCTAAAGTTCCAATAAAACAAAAAAGATGAATTTAATTATATCAATTGAAGTAATGAGCCCTTCTGAGGGCTCATTACTTCAACTAGTCCCCGTGTTCGTCGAACGGATCTCTTAGTTGTTGAAAGGTCCGCCCAAAGGCGATATATAAGGCGTACCCAGTAAAACTTACAAGTAAACCAGATATAGAGATGGCAACTAGGGTTGCTGTTTCCATTGTTATATAATTTCAAGATTGCAATAGATCTATGATAAGATTATTTACAACGTAATGGTATACAAAGTCAACAGATCTTAATCAATACACTAGGATTTATGGCAACACAAACCATTGAGGTTAGTTCGAAATCTGTTTCAAAAAGAACTAACACAGGATCGTTATTAAAACCATTAAATTCGGAATATGGTAAAGTGGCTCCCGGGTGGGGAACTACCCTTTTGATGTGTGTTGCAATGGCTCTATTTGCAATATTTCTATCTATTATTTTGGAAATTTATAATTCGTCTGTTTTACTGTATGGAATTTCAATGAATTAGATTCATAAGATCTACGAGATCTTAGTTTTGCAATACAAGGAGATTAGGTCTTGAATTTCTAGTCCATTCTATTTTGGTAGTTCAACCGTGAAATTTTTTTTATGTACTGTATTTCTGGAATATGAGTGTGTGACTTGTTAGAATGGCTTCTATTGATAATACAGAGAATGGGTCTGTCATCTTTCTTGATAGAGATGGTTCTACCTCGTCGAATATTGATTCTAGTATCTGGAACACGGAATATATGAAATAAATCAAGAAATATTGGAACTATGATTCATACTGAATATTCGTTGAACTCCAACAAATTTTCAACAAATTATGGACGGTTTTTTTATTCTTTCAAGCTCGCTTATTTTGTACAAAAAAATGTGTGCGTTTTTTATTTTTAGTCATTAGATCGATTCAGTGAATAAGTGATGATCTTGTGGTTTTTACTCATGGAATCTGTGTTTGGTCTTAGCTTAGCTTGGAGATTTTATTGAATCATGGTAGTTATAGTATGAATCTGAGGTTTCATTCGATTCATAGAGTCTTAACAAGATAAATTCCTATCAATAATAAAGAAAATAATAGTCAAATCAGATTCTATTTATTTATATGTTCTATGTATGCAAACAAAAATATTAAATCAAAGAAATAGGTAAAGAGAAAATTCAAGAAGCCTGTAACGATCAACATATAAATGAGCCAACTTGATATTGTGGCATTATCATCAGTTTTAAATACATAGAATCAGTATTGAGGTGTTTCTGCTTGAGCTGTACGAGATAAAAGTCTCATATACAGTTCTAAGAGAGGGAATTTCTTTGGTTTACCTATCTCAATAAAATCTATGATTGGTTTGAAGAACGTCTCGAGATTCAGGCGATTGCGGATGATATAACTAGTAAATATGTGCCCCCTCATGTCAATATATTTTATTGTCTAGGAGGAATTACGCTTACTTGTTTTTTAGTACAAGTAGCTACGGGATTTGCTATGACCTTTTACTATCGTCCGACCGTTACTGAAGCCTTTGTCTCTGTTCAATACATAATGACGGAAACTAAGTTTGGTTGGTTAATCCGATCGGTTCATCGGTGGTCCGCAAGTATGATGGTCCTAATGATGATCCTGCACGTATTTCGTGTATATCTCACGGGTGGATTTAAAAAACCCCGCGAATTGACTTGGATTACGGGTGTGGTTCTGGCTGTATTGACCGCATCTTTTGGTGTAACTGGTTATTCTTTACCTCGGGATCAAATTGGTTATTGGGCGGTAAAAATTGTAACAGGTGTACCTGAAGGTATTCCTGTAATAGGATCGCCTCTGGTAGAATTATTACGTGGAAGTGCTAGTGTGGGACAATTCACTTTAACTCGGTTTTATAGTTTACACACTTTTGTATTGCCGCTTCTTACTGCCATATTTATGTTAATGCACTTTTCAATGATACGTAAACAAGGTATTTCAGGTCCTTTATAGAAAAGATAGATCATAACTATTTGGCATAAATAGTTTCTCACTTGGTAGAGGAACAATAGGTTTTCATTGCTATAAGTGTGGATTATTGAAAAGAATAAAACATGTCTTTGGATATTTTTCTTCAACTCTGTACTGTAGTTTAGTTAATATGAATAGTTGAAGTGAATTCTCCGAAGAGAAAAAAATGGATTATGGCAGTGTGTGACTTGAACTACCGATTTAGCCATGCAGACCTACGCTATTATCTATCTGCCACATTTTAATTCATAACCAAACGTGTTCTTGTTTCAACCATCGGCGTAATCTCGCGTAAGACGGTTCGATTGAAGATAATCTTTTCTATGATCTACAGTAGCCCTAAAGTCGGGTTGTGTATAGGCTTCGTAAGATCCAGTCTACTAAGTAATGGGGTAGCATAATTAAGATTTTTTTATCTATTTCACTATATAGTATGGAAATGCATTCATTTCTTTTGCATTGATTAGTTTGATAACATTATCGGAGTGAAACAAAGGATCTAAAGAAGAACAAAGGCTACACTTTGTTAGTAACAAGTAAACCCTTTACCTTTGCGTATCCAACTATCTTGGGTATAAACAAAAATCGAGAGGTTTGAGACGACCCAGAAAGCATTTTATCATGATCCACTTTGTAAGCCTATTGGGGTGTTGAGTATTTATTTGTACCTTGTAAGACCAGAACAAGAAATGGCTATATTGTGTGGATAAATAGATGGAATCCTGTAAAAGTTTTCTTACTTTATTATTATTTTATTATTTATTATTATATATAAGCATTCCGATTTGTATAGATGTGTATTATAAATTTGAATAACATTTATTTTTTTGATCCCCTTGATTCTTTTGCTCGAGCCGGATGATAAAAAATTATCATATCCGGTTCCTTCGGGGGGTGGATCTATCATCACCTATCTCAATAACAAAAAAACCTGATTTTAATGATCCTGTATTAAGAGCTAAATTGTCCAAGGGGATGGGCCATAATTATTACGGGGAACCCGCATGGCCAAATGACCTTTTATATATTTTTCCGGTAGTCATTTTAGGAACAATTGCATGTAACGTGGGCTTAGCGGTTTTAGAACCATCAATGGTTGGTGAACCCGCGGATCCTTTTGCAACTCCTTTGGAAATATTACCAGAATGGTATTTCTTTCCTGTATTTCAAATACTTCGTACAGTACCAAATAAATTATTAGGTGTTCTTTTAATGATTTCAGTCCCCATGGGATTATTAATAGTACCCTTTTTGGAAAATGTTAATAAATTTCAAAATCCATTTCGTCGTCCAATAGCGACAACCATTTTTTTGATTGGTACTACAACAGCCCTTTGGTTGGGCATTGGGGCAACATTACCTATTGATAAATCCTTAACGTTAGGTCTTTTTGAAATTAATTAAAATTAAATTGAAATAAAAAGATTAATATTTTTATTTTATTATTTATTTTCTATATAATATAAATTAATTCTATATGTGTGTATCTAGGGAATACCTGTTTCAAACTGAATTTTCTCCCTAGATACATTTGTTCAATTAAATTCAGTATCTATTCCAATCAAAATATATGGATTATACTACATACTAAAGGTTCAAAACACCCTTTTAAAAAATTTATAAAACGATCAAAAATCGATTTTAAAAGCTATATTTTTGGGAAATTAATTTCGAAATGTTCGTCTAGAATATTCCATATCTGTTTTACATCTGCTATTCGAAAATGCTCTATTTTCATAAGATCTTCTTGACTTTTATTCAAAAAATCCAACAATGTATGTATATTTGAACTTTTAAGGTAATTATAGATCCGGGGGGGCAATTCTAATTGGTCAATATAAATATATTTCAATGTTATTTTTTCTTTATTTATCTTTAGTTTAGTGAATCTATCATATCTATCATTAAGGGTAAAAAGCGGTAAAGTCATTTTGTATGTATTGTCCTCTAAATGTAAATTTTCTTCTTCCACATGTAGAAAAGGTATAAATAAATCAATTAAGTTTCGGGAAGCTTCATGAAGTGCTTCTTTCGGAGTTAAACTTCCATTTGTCCATATTTCGATAAAAAGTATCTCTTGTTTTTCATTTCCATAGGAATAAATGCTATGATTCACATTTTGAACAGGCATGAATACTGCATCTATAGGAAAATTTCCGTCTTGAAAATTATTTAACGTTTTTATACGGCATCCACGATTCCGCTCGATTTGTAATCCAATACAAAAATCAATGGGTTCTGTCAAACTAGCTATATACTGTGTATTATCAATGATTTTGACAAAAGGCGGTGAAATGATGTCTTGAGCAGTTACATACCTTGGACCCCTGACACGAATAGATGCGTCCCAAGTTCCATACAAATTACTTCTCAATACAATCTCTTTCAAATTCATTAAAATTTCATGTACTGACTCTTGAATACCTACTATGGTAGAATATTCGTGTGGTATTTTCTCAGATTTTGCACGTGTGATACACGTTCCGTCTATTTCTCCAAGCAAAATTCTTCGCATTGTAATGCCTATTGTATCGGCTTGACCTTTCATAAGTGGAGACAAAACAAAACGGCCATAATAAAAACGTTTATTGTCCACTTTTGATTCAACACATTTCCACTGTAATGTTCGAGTGGCTACTGTTACTTTCTCTTGAACCATAGTAATATTGTTTGCTCCGATCATTGAATCGTTTATTTCTCTTGAATTATTTTCAATGTTTCTTTTTACACACGTCTTTTTTTAGGAGGTCGACAGCCATTGTGTGGCATGGGGGTTACATCTCGTACAAAACTTAATAGCATACCACTTCTACGAATAACTCGTAATGCTGAATCTCTGCCGAGACCGGGTCCCTTTATGAGTACTTCCGCGCTTTTCATACCCCGTTCCACTACAGTATTAATGACGTTTTCTGCTGCGGTTTGCGCAGCAAATGGTGTCCCTCTTTTTGGACCCTTGAATCCACAAGTACCGGCGGAGGACCATGAAATTACCCGACCTCGTACATCTGTAACAGTTACAATGGTATTGTTGAAACTTGCTTGAACATGAATAACCCCCTTTTGTATTCTAGGTGCATTCTTAGATAAACCAATACGTCCATTCCTACGTGAACCGATTCTTGATATAGGTTTTACCATAGTGTATCATTTCATAAATATGAATTAGTGAGAAATATATGGATATATCCATTTCATGTTAAAATAAGGGTGTTATTTTGTTATTATTTTTTTTTATTCATTCTATTATTATTTAAATTTTGTATAATCGGATCTTTTCAAGATTTATTTTTAGATTTTTATAAAGGTTATCCCTGTCTTTGTTTATGTTTCGGGTTGGAACAAATTACTAGAATTCGTCGTCGTTTTCGGATCAATCGACATTTTTCACAAATTTTACGAACCGAGGTTCTTATTTTCATATTTGGCATTCCTTACTTTTAATTTTGAACCTGCTTTTTTTGGTTGGACGAAATTTATTTTTATTAAAATATTTTTTTATTTTATTATATATATTTTTAATTTATAAATTAATTTACCTCAAATTGTGTCTTCACGAAAGGTTCAAATTGAAAAAAGGATCGAATCTTTTGAATCTTTGTTGCATAGTCTATAAATTATACGCCCTTTGGTTAAATCATAACAATTTATTTCAATTTTTACTCTATAGTCTGGTCGTATCCGTATAAAACTACCGAAAACATAACCTAAAGATCTTCATTATCTAAACGAATCTGAAACATACCATTGGTAAGTAATGTAATTCAATAAAACTCCATTTTTGTTTTGTTCTTTCATACCAAGTAAAACCTATTGAATTATTAAATAATTAAATGTAGTAGTGATATGAAACAATTAACAACCCGTTTTCTTTTTCACAAAAACTTCGTGTTTGATCCAATTCGGATATCCGATAAGAATTACCATATATAATACAAAATTTCTCCGCCGATTTCTTCTAATCGAGCTTCTCGGTCTGTCATTATACCTCTCGGGGTAGAAAGAATTACAATACCTATACCACTTAAAATTCTAGGAATTCGTTCATAGTTCGAATATATTCGTAAACCGGGACGGCTAACTTGTTTTAAATTCAAAAAATTTCTTCTATATGGTTTTTGCTTATTTTTTCGATGTCGTAGGGTTGAAATCAAAAAATCTTGGTTGCTTTCCTCATGTTTTTTCACGTTTTCGATAAAACCTTCTCGTAAAAGTATTTTAACAAAGCTTTCGGTGATATTAGTCGATGCTATTCGAACTATTCCTTTTCTATTCATGTCAGCATTTCGTATAGAGTTTATTATATCAGTGTCATTACTCATGATGAACAAATACTCCAAATTTTTATATAATCAACATGATAATTTTTTTATTTTAGTTTTAAAATATTTTTTTATATGAAATAAAGACATATACGTGAAATAAAATTAACTAATGAATTTATTTCATTCAAATATACGACTATGAAATTATAATACCTCGGGAGCTAATGAGATTATTTTAGTAAAATTAAAATATCTCAATTCCCTAGCAATTCCACCAAAAACTCGAGTTCCTTTTGGATTTCCTTCTGGATCAATGACAACTGCAGCATTATCATCATATCGTATTATTATACCATTTTCACGTTTGAGTTCTTTACAAGTACGGATAATTACAGCCCTAACCACTTCTGATTTTTTGAAGGGCATATTTGGCATTGCGTCTTTGATCACAGCAAGAATAATGTCACCAATCTGAGCATATCGTCGCTTGCTAGTTCCTATGATTCGAATACACATCAATTCTCGAGCTCCGCTATTGTCTGCTACATTTAAATGGGTCTGAGGTTGAATCATAATTTTTTTGAATCCCCTATTGCAATCAAAGTATTTTGTTAGTTATACATTTCTATTGTGAAATAATGAATTTAGTTCGTATAGGCATTTTGGACGCCGCGATTGAAATGGACTTTCTGGCTATATTTTCTGTTACTTCGCCCATTTCATAAAGTATTCGACCCGGTTTAATGACCGCTACCCAATATTCGGGGGATCCCTTCCCCGAACCCATCCGAGTTTCTGTTGGTTTTACTGTAATTGGTTTGTCTGGAAATATACGTACCCAGACCTTTCCACCCCGACGTACGTTTCGTGACATTGCTCGTCGTCCTGCTTCTATTTGCCTTGATGTGATCCAAGCAGGTTCAAGTGTCTGAAGAGCATATTTACCAAAACAGATACGATTGCCTCGATAAGATATTCCCGTCATTCTTCCTCTATGTTGTTTACGGAATCTGGTTTTTTGGGGGTTATAGTTGATGATTGTTTTTTCTAATTCCATCTCTATTACAGAACCGTACATGAGATTTTGACCTCATACAGCTCCTCGCGAATTAAAAAAGGTATTCAAAAATTATTCATTTTTAATTAAGATATACGCGTATTTAATGAATAATTCACGAAATCTTGGGAATTTTTGAGATTTCATGTAATTTCGTAGGAATTTGTATATTGTGTTTGAATCTATAATTAACCATATAAAATAAAAATAAAACTTTCGCGGGCGAATATTTACTTTTTTAATATCTAGTTCAGTAGTTCATGACCTCTCAGTATATTTTACTGTTTGTTCCGCCATCCCGCCCCATGAATCTTATGTTCAATAAAATTTTATGTATTCACGAGTTCCGCCGTTCCCACCGTCTCTAAATTTATATTAATGGTTAGGTCTGAATTTCACAATGGAGCTCCTAATTAAAATTTAATTCGTTCTTAAGTCAATATTCTTAGTCTTTATTGACTAGAAGCTCTTTATTTTTTTGTTATATGAATAAATCAATCTATGAATTGGTATTGATGCTTTATTACTTTTTGAGATTATTTATAGACCTTACATTTCGAATCCTATATCATTGATATTCTCTTTCTTTCCCTCACCCTTTCTTCTACTTATCCACACTTTTTTATTTATATTTTATTTCCCAGTTTATAATCAGATTGTCTTTTGTTTATGCAAAAAAAAAGTATTTTAGTTGTTACAACGATATAATCCATATATCATAATCATATCTTGACTTTTTGGAATTCAGATAATACGAAACGATGGATTTTTTATTAGTTCTATAAGTTATTAGTTCATATTACAAGCTTGGTCCATTTTTTTTAATTCGAACCCTAAAAAAATCAACGAGTCACACACTAAGCATAGCCATTATATCAAATTGATAGGTAATATAATATTTATTATTTATTTAATCCTATAAAATTTATAATTTCTCTTTTTGTTTTCAATTACTAATAGATAGACAAGTAGAGTCTTATTATTCCTCGTTTCTAAATATCCAAATTTTTATGCCTAATATCCCATAGATAGTTCGAGTTGGATAGGAACAATAATCAATTTTAGATCGAATGGTTTGTAGAGGAACCTTACCCTCTCTGATCCACTCGATACGTGCAATTTCTTTTCCGTCGATCCGACCTGCAATTTGTATTTGAATTCCCTTTGTATTTGCTTGTTTGGTTAATTCAATAGCTTTTTTAATTGCTTTGCGAAAGGATACTCTATTTTTTAATTGTTCGGTTATAAATTCAGCAAGAATCGTAGGGTAACCGTAAGGTTTTGCTATTTTTTTAATAGTAATAGTAAGCTTATAATTCCATTTTTTTTGTACGTTCATTTGTAATTCTTCAAGTCCTCTTGCTTTCTCTCCTATTAATAACTTTGGGAATCCTATATAGATTATAACTTGAATCAGATCAACTCGTTTTTTAATCTTTATACACGCAATACCGTCGACACTGGAGGATATTCGCATATTTTTTTGTACATAATTCTTGATAAAATCCCGTATTTTTTGATCTTCTTGTAAACCGTACGAATAATTTTTTGGTTGGGAAAACCAAAGGGAATGATGATTATGGGTTGTACCAAGTCTGAAAATAAGTGGATTTATTTTTTGTCCCATACATCTCCACTATACGCCATATCTGTATAATTTCTTTTAGAGATGCACCCAGTTTTTTTAAACCATATGATATATTCTGCATATTCAGATAAAGATATATCTTTTAATACAATAGTTATATGACAAGTTGGTCTTTTTATTAAATAATTACGTCCTCGAGCCTGAGCTTTTGATTTTTTCATAGTAGTACCTTTGTTAACTTCAGTTTTACTAATAACTAAAGTTTCTTTGATAAAATTCCTATTATGACTAGCGTTCGCTGCTGCAGAATAAACTAA